ATAAATTTAGCAAAACTTTTCACTCAAGATCTCTTGCAGGAAAAAGATAATGTCCAACTTAGAATTGTCAATTATATCCTTTATGGAAACGGAAAGTCAATTCGCGGAATTTTTCACACAAGTATTCAATTAGTTCGGACTTGCTTAGTATTGAATTGGGACCAAGAAAAAAATGGTTCTATAGAAGAAGTTCATGCTTCTCTTATTGAGGTAAGGGCAAATGATCTGATTCAAAATTTCATAAAAATTGAGTTAGTAAAGTCTAGTATTTCATATGCCGAAAAAAGGTATGATACGGCGGGTTCGGGATTGATCCCCGATAATGGATTAGATTGCACCAATATCAACCCTTTTTTTTCGAAAGTGAAGATTTCAGTAGTTACTCAGCATCAAGCAACTATTGGTACATTGTTGAATCAAAATAAGGCTTTGATAATTTTGTCATCATTCAATTGTTCTCGAGTTGGCCCATGTCCATTCAATGGTTCGAAATATAACATCACGGCAAAAGAATTGAATCCCATAATTCTAATTAGGGATTTGTTGGGTCCCCTAGGTACTATTGTATCTAAAATAGTGAACTTTTATTCAGCTTACTATTTAATAACTCATAATCAGATCTTGGTAAACAAATATTGGATACTTGATAATTTGAAAGCGACTTTCCAAGTACTTGAAGTACTTAAATACTGTTTAATAGATGAAAATAGAAGGATTTATAATCCCAACCCATGCAATACCATCATTTTGAATCCATCCCATTTGAATTGGTGCTTTTTACATCACAATTATTGTGAAGAAACATCCACAATAATTAGCATTGGACAATTTATTTGTGAAAATCTATGTCTAGTTAAATATGGGACACATATAAAAAAATCTGGTCAAATTTTAATTGTTCATGTTGATTCCTTAGTTATAAGATTAGCTAAGCCGTATTTAGCTACTCCAGGAGCGACTGTTCACGGACATTACGGAGAAACCCTTTCTGAAGGAGATACATTAGTTACATTTATATATGAAAAATCCCGCTCTGGTGACATAACGCAGGGACTTCCAAAAGTGGAGCAAATCTTAGAAGTGCGTTCGATTGGTTCAATATCGATGAACCTTGAAAGGAGAGTCGAAGGTTGGAACGAACGTATACCAAGAATTCTTGGAATTCCTTGGGGATTCTTAATTGGAGCTGAGCTAACTATAGCCCAAAGCCATATCTCTTTGGTTAATAAGATCCAAAAGGTTTATCGATCTCAAGGGGTGCAGATTCATAATAGACATCTAGAGATTATTGTACGACAAGTAACATCAAAAGTGTTGGTTTCAGAAGACGGAATGTCTAATGTTTTTTCGCCTGTAGAATTAATTGGATTGCTGCGAGCAGAACGAGCAGGGCGTGCTTTAGACGAAGCGATCTGTTATCGGGCAATTTTATTAGGAATAACGAGGGCGTCTCTGAATACTCAAAGTTTCATATCTGAAGCAAGTTTTCAAGAAACTGCTAGAGTTTTAGCAAAAGCTGCTCTACGGGGGCGTATTGATTGGTTGAAGGGTCTGAAAGAAAATGTAGTTCTGGGGGGAATTATCCCTATCGGTACCGGATTTAAAAAATTAGTGCACCGTTCAAGGCAAGACAAAAACATTCATTTTGAAATAAAAAATAAAAATGTATTCAAGTTGGAAATGAGAGATATTTTGTTACACCATCGAGAATTTTTTTGTTCTTGTAGCCCAAAGAATTTCCATGACTACGCGATTTCATAATTCCTAAGCAGAGATTTTTTCTTTTTCCTTTCTAGTTTTGTTAAGTAAAAAAATGAAGTAAGTAATAAAAAAAAATTAATGGTTCGGACTATGTATCAATGGTCAACCTCGTTATAAGGTTCCGTAGGAACAATTAGTTATTTCTAAAAATAAAAAAGAGAAAGCGCGGGAAAAATGACAAGAAGGTATTGGAACATCCATTTGGAAGAGATGATGGAGTCGGGAGTTCATTTTGATCATGGTACTAAGAAATGGAATCCTAGAATGGCCCCTTACATTTCTGCAAAGCGTAAAGGTATTCATATTACAAATCTTACTAGAACTGCTCGTTTTTTATCAGAAGCCTGTGATTTAGTTTTTGATGCAGCAAGTCGAGGAAAACCTTTTTAATGGTTGGTACCAAAAATAAAGCAGCGGATTTAGTAGTCTCAGCTGCAATAAGGGCTCGATGTCATTATGTTAATATGGCTCGGTGGTATGTTAACGAATTGGTCCACTACAGAAACGAGACTTCATAAGTTCAGAGACTTAAGAGGAGAACAAAAGATGGGGAAACTCAACCGTCTCCCTAAAAGAGATGCAGCAATGTTGAAGAGAAAATTATCGACTTTGCAAACATATCTGGGTGGGATCAAATATCTGACTGGGTTGTCCGATATTGTAATCATCGTTGATCAGCAAAAAGAATATACAGCTCTTCGAGAATGTGTCATTTTTGGAATTCCAACAATTTGTTTAATCGATACAAATTGTGACCCGGATCTTGCAGATATTTCGATTCCAGCCAACGATGACGTTATAGCTTCAATCCGATTGATTCTTAACAAATTAGTATCCGCAATTTGTGAGGATCGTTCTAGCTATATAAGAAATCATTGATTATGATTATGTTATGATTAAGAATAATAAGATTAGTTAATTATTTTGATTTCTTAGATTGGTTACTATTCTTGTCTTGAATTTTTAAAAAGAGATAAAATGGGATATTATGTTATGTGATTTCTTGGTATTTTAAATATATGATTAATGATGAAAGTAGATAAGTTGAAAAAGAGATGGTTGAATCAAAATAATTTTTTTTAAGTTTGATTTCTGTCAGAGGGCAATATGAATGTTATACCATGTTCCATTAAAACACTCAAAGGATTCTACGATATATCAGGTGTAGAAGTAGGCCAACATTTATATTGGCAAATAGGAGGTTTACAAATTCATGCTCAAGTACTTATCACTTCTTGGGTAGTAATTGCTATCTTATTAGGGTCAGTTATCATAACTGTTCGGAATCCACAAACTATTCCTACCGATGGGCAGAATTTCTTTGAATATGTTCTTGAATTTATTCGAGACTTGAGTAAAACTCAGATTGGAGAAGAATATGGGCCTTGGGTTCCCTTTATTGGAACCATGTTCTTATTTATTTTTGTTTCTAATTGGTCTGGAGCTCTTTTACCTTGGAAAATCATACAGTTACCTCATGGAGAGTTGGCTGCCCCCACGAATGATATAAATACTACTGTTGCTTTAGCTTTACTCACGTCCGTGGCATATTTTTATGCGGGTCTTACCAAAAAAGGATTGGCTTATTTTGGAAAATACATTCAACCAACTCCAATCCTTTTACCAATTAACATCCTAGAAGATTTCACAAAACCTTTATCTCTGAGTTTTCGACTTTTCGGGAATATATTGGCGGATGAATTAGTAGTTGTTGTTCTTGTTTCTTTAGTACCTTCAGTAGTTCCTATCCCTGTCATGTTTCTTGGATTATTTACAAGCGGTATTCAAGCTCTCATTTTTGCAACTTTAGCCGCGGCTTATATAGGGGAATCCATGGAGGGTCATCATTGATTAGTTTTCAAAAGAGTCTTCTTTTTTTAAGTTTACCCCGACTGAGGCAATGCATGGTTCAAGAAAATATACTTGGTTCGGTAACATATACATATATAGATAGAAATAAGAAATCCATATGTATATATGACTAGAGTTCTAAGAGGAAAGATAGACGATATTACGAAGGATTAGGGAGATCACACTAGATATATGTCTATATGTAATGTCTATAAGTCCAGCTACAGTTCCTGTATATCTTTCGACGAATTATTCTAGAATCTGATTCAATAAAAAATGCGGGCGGTTTCCGTTATGAAAGAAACAAATGTATATATGATAGTAGATATATATTAGTTATATAGGGTTTATCCCTATCTATATTTTTTTTTGAAGTTTTAGTTACTTCGATTCAATATTTTTTAGTGATCAAATCAAATAAGTAAGAATTCCTTGGTTGATTGTATCATTAACCATTTTTTTTTGGTGCGAGGAACCTATCATCATGAATCCACTGATTTCTGCCGCTTCCGTTATTGCTGCTGGATTGGCCGTAGGGCTTGCTTCTATTGGACCTGGAGTTGGTCAAGGTACTGCTGCAGGCCAAGCCGTAGAAGGTATTGCGAGACAACCAGAAGCAGAAGGAAAAATAAGAGGCACCTTATTGCTTAGTCTAGCTTTTATGGAAGCTTTAACCATTTATGGGCTCGTTGTGGCATTAGCACTTTTATTTGCAAATCCTTTTGTTTAATTTAATCCTAGAATGAAAATGTAAAAAAGTGCATTACACACTTTTTCTTATTTTATTAATTCGTTGCGGTTTGCTTCTGTGAATTATATCACTACTTTACTTTACTCCTACAATTATGTATTTGTTGGAACAATACCCCGGGAAAGACTGATTTGAGGATGACTAATTAGTGGATTTGCTCGTTTTATTCCTTCCCGTCCTTCGGTTAGTACGATGGAATTTTTACTTTCCTTTTAGGAAGTGTTTGAACAGGGGAAATATTTTGCAATTTCTACAAGACCTAGGACCTAACTTAATAAGTATCTTATCGGAAACTTAAAACAAAGAAAAAAATTAAGAAAAAGAAATCGATCAAAAAAGGGCAAGTCAAGTGATACAAAAAGAACTCTGTTCTTTGTTAGTCCTATCTATAAGAGGAGAGCATATGAAAAATGTAACCGATTCTTTCGTTTCCTTAGGCCACTGGCCATCTGCCGGGAGTTTCGGGTTTAATACCGATATTTTAGCAACAAATCTAATAAATCTAAGTGTAGTGCTTGGTGTATTGATTTTTTTTGGAAAGGGAGTGTGTGCGAGTTGTATATTTCAAGAATAGGTTGGACCCAACCGGCTGCACTTTAATTTATTTGTGTTATTTATATACATATTTTTTTTTTAG